TTTAGCCAATGATCTAATTAGAGGAATAATTGGAACTATTATATCAAGTTTTTTGCTAACAATTTCGATTAGAAATGTATTTTGCAGCATTTGACTCCGTACCACTGAACGATTTAACCGAACATTTGAAAAATAGCCTAAAAGGTGAAATGAATGTTCGGATAATTGGTTTATATGGATCGTTCCTGGTTGAGACCAAATATCAAAAAAACATTGCCATAAATGGATAAAATAGTGTTTCCATTTATTCATCACAAGAGGCCCATTCTTTGAAGCCAGAATGGATTTTCCTTGATATCTAACATAATGAATGAGAGGATCATTGAAGAATGTTAAGGTAGACGAAAAATCCTTAGCAAAAACTTCTACAAGATGTTCTCTTTTTGCATAAAAAAAGATTCGCTCAAAAAAAACGCTAAAAGATTTTAATCGTAAATGAGAGGATTTTTTACGTAGAAAAAGGAAGATAGATTCATATTCACATACATAAAAATTATAGAGGAACAAGAAGAATCTTGGATTACTTTTTGAAAAAGTAGATTTTGGAGTACTAAAACTATTCCAATTACAAAAATGATAAAGAAACAACCGTAATAAATGAAAAAAAGGGGCATCTTTCACCCAATATCGAAGGATTTGAACTAAGATTTCCAGATGGATAGGATAGGGTATTCGTATATCTGACACATAATTTAAATATGTAAATTTATCTTCCAAAAAGGGAAAAATGGAATGAATTGATCGCAAATTTTGATAAGATTTTACGATTTCTGCCTCCTCTAAGGAAGAGCTTAATTGTAGGAAAAATGGAATTTCCACGACGATGGCAAAACCCTCTGATATTATTTGAGAATCAAAATTCTTATTATACCCCCAAAATGGATTTTTGTTAGAATCATTAGCAGAAATGATCAAATGATTCTGTTGATACATTCGAGTAATTAAACGTTTTACAATTAGTAAACTAAATTTATTGTCATAACCTACATTTTCCACAAAACTGGATCTATTAAAATCATGACTATAAGCAAGTCCATAAATATACTCCCGAAAAATAAGTGGGTATAGGAAGTCCTGTTGGCGAGATCTATCTCGTTCTAAATATACTTGATATTCCTTCATTTTAGAAATTCTATTTGGTCAAAGGATCAGAGATTCATTGGATTATCAAATGATACATAGTGCGATACAGTCAAAACAGGGTATTCTATTATATATCCGAATTCCAATAAAAAACAAATATGAATAGATACCTAGAAAACAAGTAAAACCCATCAATGGACTATCTCTCCTCGCTTGTTCCATCTAATTGTTCTAGGACAACAAGCTAGTTAGAAATCCTTTATTTTTTGGACCAATCGCTCTTTTGATTTTGGAAAAAAAAGATCTTTATCAATATACTCTTTCTTCTACACATTTATCGCTACCCCATAATGGAGAATAGCTAATAGTTAGGACTCATAACAAAAATCCAAAACCCATTCGTGGGAAAAACTTTTTCCACAGCAAGCACTAATTTTTTTTTAACGTATAATTAGATGGGGTAATCATTCAAATAAAAAATGAAAGCTCGTTGCTTTTTGTTTCCCTATAATTGGAGCAGATAAGCTCTATCCCTTTATTAATTCAACCCAACTGAATTCATTTGTTCCGAGCCAACAATTCAAACAAAAATGTGGGCCGGGTCCAATACGAATGAAAAATTTTTAGAATTCGCCATTGATACGACATGCTGCTTTTTCCATTCATTCCTTTCTGGATCAGTCGTGGTCTTACAAACCCTACCGATGGTATGGATGAACCAATTCGTTCATAGAAATGTGTAAAAAATGGAGTCGCACTTAAAAGCCGAGTACTCTACCATTGAGTTAGCAACCCTAATCAAATTAAAAAAAAAAAAAAGATGTGTATATCCAATCGCAATAAAAACAAAAAAAAATGGAATTCTCTAATCAAATAAAATATTACATCAAAATTTGTATCAAACAAAATCCAACGAATCCACCATTTGATGAAGTCAAAAAAACCTATGTAACATGAGTAAATCGATCCATTTATTCACGATCGGATTATATTTGTTTGATACACTGTTGTCAATATTCGTGTTGAAAAAAGAATACAATCGAGAAAACAAACAAATAAAAAAAAATATATGAATATTCTAATTTTTATTAATTCTTATTTTTCATTTTTTTGAATTTCATTCATTATTCAATTTAATTCAATTAAATCATTATGATTAAATCATTATGATATTCAATTATTATGTTCTAATTTTGAATTTGAAATAGAAATTCTATTCTATATTATATTCCAAATCAAAAAATAAAAAGATTATAGAAATATGAAATCAAATAAATCAAAAAATATGAATTAAATAGAAAAAAATTGATTAATTATTTAGTATCTCCCCGGTTGTGTGAAATTCAAATCGAAAAACGAAATAGTTGTTCGCTCTTATGAATCGGAAGAACTTTTTTCATAAGATATCGTCTGCTTA